TGAATCTTTCAATTCATTTGGCTCTCACGCTCAATTCCTTATGAGAAATTCCCATATCTTTTTTTTTGTAATAAAGCCTATCCTCTCTATGCATATTCCAAAAACAAATATCGAAACTTATCACTAATACAAGACCAGAACAGAATATTTGGAGGACTCTTCTGAACAAACAAATAATTGTCAGCAAGGTTGTTTTTTAATCCAAATAATTTTTATTACTTTATACGTATCCATGCATATACGTAGGTCGTCGATTTCGCATTGTATAAAAAAATTGTATAATATTTTTCCAATTTTTTTACAATACCGTTTTTTTACAATACCGTTTAAAGTAGAAGTAAGGGGTTCAAATCATTCTATCGACATGAGTGTTCTATATCGAAAAAAAAAATTCCAACTATATTTTTTTTTTAACCATTTCTGTTAGGTTATTAGGTTAATAGTAGAAGTTAATAGTAGAAAGAGTACCGCGCTGCGTCTCGACTTCAAACTGCTTAGTTTTAACCATATTAATGGTCCCAGATTTTTGGTGGATAGAGAATCAAAGTAGATTTACCAATGAATCACGAAATGCTATGGTTCTTAAATATGATTTCTTAATTTATTCAGAAGTAATTCGTGGGATCGTGCACCTTTTGATAGTTCTAACCAAAAAAAGTACAGTTGGTTGGATCCAACCTATTCTTGAAATAAACAACTCGCACACACTCCCTTTCCAAAAAAAATCAATACACCAAGCACTACACTTAGATTTATTGGATTTGTTGCTAAAATATTGGTATTAAACCCGAAACTCCCAGCGTATGACCAGTAACCCAAAGAAAGGAAAGAATCGGTTATATTTTTCATATTATTTTTCTTATAGATAGACTAATTTTTATTTTTATATATATATATATTACATATTGTATTTTTGTATTTTATTTTTTATCTAATATCTATACATATATAGATAGGTATTAGATATTTTTTTCTAGATTTTCATATTTTATATATATATATATATAATTATTATATATATATATATATAATTATTATATATTTTTAAATTTTTATTTTATACTATTCCTTTATTATTCCTTATTAATAATTAATATTTTCACTTGGAAGATTTCCCATAAGAATGATATTTATTAGAATTAGGTACCAAATCTTATGTTAATCGCAAACTACCTAGTTTTTTGCAACACTTTGTAAAAATAAAAACTTTCTAGGGGGGACTTGTTGGACTAACAATTAGACTAATTGGACTAACAATTAGACTAACAAAGGGAAGGAAGGGGGCGAGTCGATATGATAATTCCTTAACCTCACCTCAAATCAGTCCTTCCCATGGGGTCTTGTCCGAACGAATAAATAATTGGAGGAGTGAAACATTAATATAATTTGAAAAAGCAAGAGCATCACAGCAAGTCCACGAAAAAAAAATAAAAAAAATGTTTCTTTTTCGGATTAAACAAAAGGATTTGCAAATAAAAGCGCTAATGCTACAACCAGTCCATAAATTGTTAAAGCTTCCATAAAAGCAAGACTAAGCAATAAAGTACCCCGTATTTTTCCCTCTGCCTCCGGTTGTCTCGCGATCCCTTCTACAGCTTGACCTGCAGCAGTACCTTGACCAACCCCAGGTCCAATAGAAGCAAGCCCGACAGCCAACCCGGCAGCAATAACGGAAGCGGCAGAAATAAGTGGATTCATGATAAGTTCCTCGCACACAAAATAAAGAAAAGAAATAGTTAATGATACAATACAATCAACCAACCAATTATGACTTAACTGCTACATCGCTAAAATTTATACAGTCGAAGTAATTAAGTAATTCAAATTCCGAATTGAAATAAAATTTTAATATTGAAATGAAATACTATAATAGTATATAATATATGAAATACTATAATAGTATATAATATAGATATAAATTAATTGATAAATTAATGGAATTGAAAAATGAACTACTTCGATATTTCTTTTTTAGTCTCTATCCATGTAGTTTTTTTGTGAATACACACGACTTTATCTAAGTTTACAGCAGCAGGGCCAATTTAGATATATCTTGAGTTCATATAGAACTAGTTAATATCTAATATCACATATACATGTGTTTCTTCCATACAGTAAACCAATTAAACGTGTCTTCGATTCAATCGGATCCGTGAATCATTCTTTGAAGCATCCACAAGGAGTTGTCTTATAGCGATTAGATTCCATACACCTAGTTCGACCCCAATATAATATAATTAATACACCCTATAATATAATTAATAGAATATTAATTATATTATAATATATATATTTTTTTAATATTTTATACTTATTATGTATTTTTTATTTTAATTTTTTTTTACCTCATAACACAACGAGTTGTCTTATAGAGATTAGATTCCATACACCTAGTTCTACCCCAATATAATATAATTAATACACCCTATAATATAATTAATAGAATATTAATTATATTATAATATATATATTTTTTTAATATTTTATACTTATTATGTAT